GATTCACTATTCACTCTATTTTCGGTTTTTGGGTCATAATCATTATGTAGGAGAGATGGCTGAGTGGTTGAAAGCGTAGCATTGGAACTGCTATGTAGGCTTTTGCTTACCGAGGGTTCGAATCCCTCTCTTTCCTTACCTTCACCTAATTTACCGATCTTACTAACCACAATAGATCAAATAGCAATGGATACGACTATTCCAACAGTTAGACCTTTCTTTGATATGGATTCTCTATTACTAATGGCTGTGGTACGGAAAATACTGTTTAAAGAAAAGAGTAGACAAGGAATGAAAATATCCCTCTCGGTCTATGACACCTAAATGGAAGAAAAATTCGGATCAAACCCTTATTTATCTTAACCTTAGGTTAATTTACTTCGCCGAAAGGGATCAAAATTGGTCGAACCCTTATTCTTATTAGTTTTTCTTTTATTTTTGTTAGGTTTAAGTCTGACGAGAATAATATTCTACAACTAGCAATTCATTTATTTTCAAGCCGACCCATTTACTATCTATTATTTGATTGACTAATCCTTTATATTGGAATGGTTGAAGAGTCAAATGGTTTGGCAATTCCTCAGGAGGGGATGAATCGAGAGAATTTTGAATTAGAGCTCTAGATTTTTGTTCATCCCTCGCCGCAATAGTATCTCGGGGTTTGCAGCGATAACTTGGTATATCTACTATACGACCATTGACTAAAATATGTCTATGGTTAACTAATTGGCGAGCTCCCGGAATAGTCGGAGCCATACCCAACCGAAAAAGGATGTTATCCAGGCGCATTTCAAGTAATTGTAGTAAAACCTGACCTGTTGACCCCTTTGCCTTTCCGGCGATACGAACGTATTTAAGTAATTGTCGTTCTGTAAGACCATAATGAAAACGCAATTTTTGTTTTTCTTCTAGGCGAATACGATATTGGGATTTTTTCCCGGAACGCGATTGGTTTCTAAGATCACTTCCAGCTCTGGGCCTTTTATTAGTTAGCCCTGGTAAAGCCCCCAGGCGACGTATTTTTTTGAAACGAGGACCTCGGTAACGCGACATAAAGACTCCTTCTTCTTATTTCTATTTAATTATTATTATTAATTCTTATTGATGAAATTTCATTCTACAGAATAAACCTAAACTAAAAATAAACTAAATTCTAAATAAAGCCAAATTTACTGAAGTATTATTCTATTAAAGAATAATGAGATGAGTTGGATAAATATACAGATCTTTCTATTCTATATATAGAAAAAGAAAAGATATCGAAAAAGAAAAGGATTCTTTTCGTGAGATAGTTGGAGATTCCTATAACATTAACATAACAATGGCTTTTGCGAAAAGAGGAAGACACTTTTTTTCAATATTCTTTGATTTCAAAGATGCATTATCAATCATGTAAAACATCGAATAAAATAAATAGAGAAAAGGAATAAAATAAATAGAGAAAAGCCGACTATCGGAATCGAACCGATGACCATCGCATTACAAATGCGATGCTCTAACCTCTGAGCTAAGCAGGCTCACATAACATAAATTCGACATGTATAGGAATTCACTAAACTCTTAGAATCTTTGCTATTAAATATTTGAATTCTTGGCTATTCATATTATTCATAATTAATATGAATATATTAAAGAATAGAATATATAATTTCAAATAAATGTTAAATATTATAGAACATAACGATTAATCTAGCGATATAGACTTTTCATTTTTTTATCACGATGAATTTATCACAATTCAATATTCTTTTTTTTTATCAATTTTATCAACAAAAAAAAAAAGAATCGATCGTTCAAGTATTTGAAATTTAAAGGGAAAATCAGTGGAAGAGAGACATATTTATAGGGCATGTATCCACCTATATTGAATTGCGGATACAGAAATGATAAAATCGTTTTTGATTGGATCGAATATGAGCCTCCTATAGAAGATGAAAGAAGATAGACAAGAAATCAAAGACAAAAAGGAGAAAACACTTTTTCGAGACAAGAATCGGCATCTATCTAATGAATTCAACGGTTCCGGTATAAATGAAAAAGGGGAACGAGATCGCAATGAGATTTTCATCTCAAAAAGAAAAAGGGGGATATGGCGAAATAGGTAGACGCTACGGACTTAATTGGATTGAGCCTTGGTATGGAAACTTACTAAGTGATAACTTTCAAATTCAGAGAAACCCTGGAATTAATAAAAATGGGCAATCCTGAGCCAAATCACGTTTTCCGAAAACAAACAAAGGTTCAGAAAGCGAAAATAAAAAAGGATAGGTGCAGAGACTCGATGGAAGCTGTTCTAACGAATGGAGTTGATTGTCTTACATTGGTATAGGAATCCTTCTATCGAAACTTCAGAAAAGATGAAGGATAAACCTGTAGACATAGAAGAATTGGTGTGAATCGATTCCATATTGAAGAAATAATCAAATATTCATTGATCAAAGCATTCACGCATAATCTGATATGATAGATCTTTTGAAGAACTGATTAATCGGACGAGAAT